ACTGATTGCAGAGTTGATCATTCGGACCTTTCAATTCATAGATGTGGATCTCGGACCTATGAATGGGGATATTCCCGATACTCACAAAGAAAAAGGGAAGTGACTTGGACAAAAAGAAACGAAGTGACTTGGACAAAAAGAAACGAAGTGACTTAGACAAATCTTCTTTGTCGATAGCCTCGGACCAATCAATCGAATATTGATGAATACGTAATTGATCGAACACTACTTGCACTACTTGAAAAGGATTCTTCTGTTCAGAAACGAAATGTTCCAAATGTTCCTGGAAATTCTTGCTCCCATCGGACCATTTGTATCTATATGCATCAGGATCCTGATTCATGGATCTCTCAGTTCGAGAAATAAGAGGATCAAACCATTTCTTCTGACTCTTTTTCAAATTCGATAAATGTTGGTTGATCGTATATTTCATTATAGTTATATGATTCAGAGTATCATTTCCTATTTGATCCCTTTGAATTCCATATTCGAAGTTGCGATCGGATCTATTCATTAAAAAGAATCGATTCGATACATTTCTTATGTACCCATAATATTGGAGATTTCGGATCAATCTATATTGATTGACTGCCTCCATTATGTTGTTGCTAGCAAATACCGCTGTTTTTAGTTTGGGATCTTCCAACTCATTCCCGCAGTAGATCCGGACCGATTTTTTTCTGATCCTTCGAGAAAAAGATTCATTCTCCTCATAAAAAAGAGGAGGTAGAACCAATTTCTTTTTCGATTCATCTCTGGAGTTGAATACCTCATTCAAGAATCTTTTTTGATCCAACCCGTAGGAATCAATAGAAAAGGCAAATTCCCTATGAAACACCAGATCCGGCTCGGTTATTGATAGAGTGAATAGATCCGCCATTTCTGGGAATCTCTCTTCTGATTCAAAAAAATCGTGGCGTAACGCGTATCCCCCTTTGTTCCGGTCATGGAATAGATGAAAGAAATCAAAAAATGGATTTTTTGAAATCTTATTGGAACTGTCCATATCCGGTTCATCCTTCGGAACCAGATTCGGGATGTGATATGGTTCCGAAGGATGAATTGAGACGGTATCTTGTAAATACGTAATTATCTTGAATATATCAACCATTTCTTTCTTTTCCGCTCGCCTGGAAGGGACAAAAGAAACATCTTGTTTTTTCTTCAACAATTTAGGATCTCTAGTGGACCTCTCAGTAGGATTCGAACCCAGATGAAGTTCTGACCATCTGTCAGAGAAAAAAGAACGAATTGATCTTGTAGGATTCCCAAGAAATTCTTCGATTTCTTCCGGAAGCAGATGATTATTCATCCGCTTCTCAGGTTCTGTGAATAGCCAGGACATGGAGGAAGATCCAAAAAGGCATTTCGGGAATCGATCTGATTCTATCTCTGTTCGTTCCGTTTGAAGAAAGGAAGGATCCCAAAGAATCGATCTCTCTTTTAGTTGCTGAATCTCTGTTTGATCGATAAATGTGTGATATTCTGAATTCTCATTTCTAACGGAATCGAAATGATCTCTGGATTGATCAGAAGAAGATCCTTTCCATTGGCTAGAATCCGTTACTTGAACGAAAATAGATCTTGTGGAATCATATTGAATATTTGACAATACATTCCGTACCTTGCTAAAAAACCGATCCTTGTTTACCAACCACACATTGTCTAACCAAATCCAATTCTCTCTCGAGACGTTCCTCAAAAAATCCGATTCGTGCTGATTCTTCCCCCAACTAACGAAGAGATCTTGGCGGAATTGCCACATATGAAATTGAGCACAATTTTGCAAAGAAAGACCCCACTTGTTTCTCGAGAAGAGATGAGAAACATGCTCAATATCATTGGATTGCATAGTTGCCCCAGCTCCTTGTTGTTTGAAGAAACTCTCCCCCTGAATTGGTCTTTTTTCACGAAAAGCAGACATGAGATAACAAATCAAGTCTTTCCCTAAGATTTCGAATAGCTGTCCCGAATTCAAGTTGATTATGTTTCGTTTCTTCCTCGGAGAAAGACGATCAAACAATTCCCAATCATGGTCCTTGCGGATCGGATCATCCGTATAGGATAAAAAAAGAAACTCCAGATATTTGCTATCTTTCTCTTTGAATGAGATCTCAATTCCAGCTACGGTTTCATTAGATATCTGACAACTAGAATCCCTCTTTTTTCCGATCCGGTTCCTCCACCACCGCGAACCCCGGTTAGATTCAGGCATGATACGCTTTTTCTTTATTGGGATAACCCAAGTACTCTCTTGCGGATCCATGAAACAACTCTCAGAAATCTTTTTCCCTTTTGGAAGATACAGGAGCGAAACAATCAACCTATTTCTATTGGAAGACCAAAAAGATTCTTCCAATGTCTCCTTTCTGGGTCCAATGGAATTCATAGGTATAGGAAGAAGCCCCATCAAATAGAGATTTTTTCTTTCGACCATCTTTCGATTGTTAATACGAGATAGAAGGACCACTACTACAAGCAGTACTAAACCTTTGATCGTGAAATATCGATTGCTTGTTGCACCCTGTGAATCACGTGAAAGTAGGATACTCCAAATTCTGGGGTCAAAGAGTTTCATAAAACGTTCTTGGTGGAAAAAAATGTGAGTGAAAGATCCCACTGAATCGAATTTGATCCATGAATCTAAGAAATAGTGAGAATTCTTGATCTCTCTCAATATCTCTCTCAATTCGAATATCCAGGATTTGAATTGATGTCGTTTCATTGATTCCTCCTAAAGATTTCATTTCAATTGGAATTTGGTTATTCACGATGTACGATGATCCCTGTTAAGCATCCATGGCTGAATGGTTAAAGCGCCCAACTCATAATTGGCAAATTCGTAGGTTCAATTCCTGCTGGATGCACGCCAATGGGAACATTCAATAAGTCTATTGGAATTGACTCTGTATCAATGGAATCTCATCATCCATACATAGCGAATTGGTATGGTATATTCATACCATAACATATGAACAGTAAGAACTAGAATTCTTATCGATACTGGAACTCATAGGGAAGAAAATGGATTTATGGATGGAATCAAATATGCAGTATTTACAGAAAAAAGTATTCGGTTATTGGGGAACAATCAATATACTTTTAATGTCGAATCAGGATCAACTAGGACAGAAATAAAGCATTGGGTCGAACTCTTCTTTGGTGTCAAGGTAATAGCTATGAATAGTCATCGACTCCCGGGAAAGGGTAGAAGGATGGGACCTATTATGGGACATACAATGCATTACAGACGTATGATCATTACGCTTCAACCGGGTTATTCTATTCCACCTCTTATAGAGAAAAGAACTTAAAGCAAAAGACTTAATAACACGGCAATACATTTATACAAAACTTCTACCTCGAGCACACGCAATGGAGCCATAGACAGTCAAGTGAAATCCAATCCACGAAATAATTTGATCTATGGACAGCATCGTTGTGGTAAAGGTCGTAATGCCAGAGGGATCATTACCGCAGGGCATAGAGGGGGAGGTCATAAGCGTCTATACCGTAAAATCGACTTTCGACGGAATGAAAAAGAGATATCTGGTAGAATCGTAACCATAGAATATGACCCTAATCGAAATGCATACATTTGTCTCATACACTATGGGGATGGTGAGAAGAGATATATTTTACATCCCAGAGGGGCTATAATTGGAGATACCATTGTTTCTGGTACAGAAGTTCCTATATCAATGGGAAATGCCCTACCTTTGAGTGCGGTTTGAACTATTGATTTACGTAATTGGAAGTAACCAATTAGGTTTACGACGAAACCTAGAAATCGATCACTGATCCAATTGGAGTACCTCTACGGGATAGACCTCAACAGAAAACTGTTGAGTAACGGCAGCAAGTGATTGAGTTCAGTAGTTCCTCATAGAAAATTATTGACTCTAGAGATATGGTAATATGGAGAAGACAAAATTGTTTGAAGCGCGCACAGAACCGGAAGCGCCCCTTGTTTCAAAGAGAGGAGGACGGGTTATTCACATTTCATTTGATGGTCAGAGGCGAATTGAAAGTTAAGCAGTGGTAATTAGAAAGACCCTCCGGGGAAAAATAGAGATGTCTCCTACGTTACCCGTAATATGTGGAAGTATCGACGTAATTTCATAGAGTCATCCGGTCTGAATGCTACATGAAGAACATAAGCCAGATGACGGAACGGGGAGACCTAGGATGTAGAAGATCATAACATGAGTGATTCGGCAGATTTGGATTCCTATATATCCACTCACGTGGTACTTCATCATACGATTCATATAAGATCCATCTGTCTAGATATCATCATATACATCTAGAAAGCCGTATGCTTTGGAAGAAGCTTGTACAGTTTGGGAAGGGGTTTTGATTGATAAAAAAGAAGAATCTACTTCAACCGATATGCCCTTAGGCACGGCCATACATAACATAGAAATCACACTTGGAAAAGGTGGACAATTAGCTAGAGCAGCAGGCGCTGTAGCGAAACTGATTGCAAAAGAGGGTAAATCGGCCACATTAAGATTACCATCTGGGGAGGTCCGTTTGATATCCAAAAACTGCTTAGCAACAGTCGGACAAGTGGGTAATGTTGGGGTGAACCAAAAAAGTTTGGGTAGAGCCGGATCTAAGTGTTGGCTAGGTAAGCGTCCTGTAGTAAGAGGAGTAGTTATGAACCCTGTAGACCATCCCCATGGGGGCGGTGAAGGGAGAGCCCCAATTGGTAGAAAAAAACCCACAACCCCTTGGGGTTATCCTGCGCTTGGAAGAAGAAGCAGGAAAAGGAACAAATATAGTGATAGTTTTATTCTTCGTCGCCGTAAATAGGAACATTTAAAATCGAATCTTTGGAATTGGAAATAATGTGATGGGCGAACGACGGGAATTGAACCCGCGCATGGTGGATTCACAATCCACTGCCTTGATCCACTTGGCTACATCCGCCCCTTCCCTTATCTAGCTAAAGGATTTTCTCTTTTTTCCATTCATCATTAGACTTCAGATTAAGATCGAGATATTGGACATAGAATGCCAATTTAAAAAATGTAAAAAAAGGAGTAATCAGCCGTGACACGTTCACTAAAAAAAAATCCTTTTGTAGCTAATCATTTATTGGGAAGAATTGAAAAACTCAACAGGAGGGAGGAGAAAGAAATCATAGTGACTTGGTCTCGGGCATCTACCATTATACCCACAATGATTGGCCATACAATCGCTATTCATAATGGAAAGGAACATTTACCTATTTATATCACAGATCGTATGGTCGGTCACAAATTGGGAGAATTCGCACCTACTCTAACTTTCGTGAGACACGCGAGAAACGATAATAAATCTCGTCGTTAGTCGTTCTACTAAGTATTCATATGAAAAGAAAAGCCTTATCTTAAGAGTATTTAGACTTAAGAGTCTTTATCTTTTATCTTATAGTAAGAGTATAGGTATATTGATTTTCTTTTTAGAGTATACTAATAAGACTTAGACTTTTCTGACTTATCTTATACTATACTTCACCTAGGCACTTATCATTCATTGGCGGAGGAAAACTTTTATGATAAAGAACGAAAATAGAGAAGCAAAAG